ATCTCCAAGGAAAAACACTCTGATCTCCTATCAGAAAAATTCCCAATTCTCCTTTTGGTGCTTCGACTCTTACATAAAGTTCTTGCTTAGCCAATTCAAAAGTTGGAGAAGGTTTTTTACTAATAAATCGATAGTCAAAATCATTCCATTCAGGGTCTTTTATTCTACCAAAGCGTCGAATTTCTAAATTCTCATAGGGTCCCCCTGGAATTCCTTCCAGAGCCTGTTGGATAATTTTTATGGATTCTGTCATTTCACTGATTCGTACTAAATACCGAGCTAATGAATCCCCTTCTTTTTGCCATTGAATCTCCCAATCAAATTCGTCGTAAGACTCATAACGATCAATTTTACGAAGATCCCACTGTATTCCGGAAGCTCGTAGCATTGGGCCCGATAAACCCCAATTTAGTGCTTCTTCTGCGCGAATAATGCCTACGCCCTCAACTCGTTCTAAAAAAATAGGATTCCGCGTAATAAGCTTTTGATATTCAGCAACCGCGGTTAAAAAATAATCGCAAAAATCCAAACATTTATCTATCCAGCCATGAGGTAGATCAGCAGCTACTCCTCCGATACGAAAATAATTATGCATCATGCGCATACCGGTAGCAGCTTCGAACAAGTCATATATTAACTCTCGTTCTCGAAAAATATAGAAGAAAGGGGTCTGTGCCCCAATATCTGCCATAAAAGGGCCAAGCCATAACAAATGAGAAGCGATACGACTTAACTCCAACATAATAGCTCTGATATAGCTAGCCCTTTTAGGTACTTGAATATTGCCTAGCTGTTCGGGTCCATTTACGGTTATTGCTTCTGTGAACATAGTAGCTAAATAATCCCAACGCGTTACATAAGGCAAATATTGTATAATTGTTCGATTTTCCGCAATTTTCTCCATCCCTCTATGTAAATAACCCAGTATTGGTTCACAATCAATAACATTTTCACCATCGAGAGTAACAATCAGTCGAAGAACACCATGCATTGATGGGTGGTGAGGGCCCATATTGACTATCATGAGGTCTTTTCTTGTAGTTGGTGCAATCATAAGTTTTTTCCCGAGTCGTTCTTCCATGCATTGCTGAAAGTAAAAAGAAGTTCATCAAAATTTAAACGACTAAGCTCAAATGGTATCACGCTTCAAATTAACGAGTTTTTATCTCTCGAATATTTAACTCACTAATTAATTCTTTATAGCGTCTTCTATTTTTTTTTGACAAATAGGCCAGCAGTCGTTGGCGTTTTCCCAAAATTTTCCGCAAACCTCTCTGGGATGAAGAGTCTTTTTTGTGCAATTCCAAATGTGAAGTAAGTCTTCTTATCTTAGTGGTAAAACTGAATACTTGAAATTCAACAGACCCTCTGTTTTCTTCGTTTTCTTTTTGAGAAATAACCGAAATGAATGAATTTGTTACCATAAAAAAATCCCCTTTCCCTTTTTACAGATATGGATTTTATTGATCAGTAATAATAATGCCATTAATTGGAATCTGGTATATACAATAATCTAATCCAAATTTCTTTATGAACTCCTAATTTTCTGAATTCAAATCAATTAATCCAATTTCTAATTGGATTTAGATAGGGATAGAAAAAGATTGGTACATTTTCGTATCGAAGAATTTAGACCTAAAACAAAGAAGGTTCTGTTGATTCATTTCGAGATCTAATCGAGACATTATTCATTTCCTATTGGATATTAGAATGAAATGTGAGACAAGACATGTGATCTATGTATTTGTTTGCTTTGATATACCCTATTATATATATAGGGTATAGAATATATAGAAATATATAGGGTATAGAATATATAGAAAAAGTGTATTATCCACGAAATGTCAAAATTTCAATCGTGGATACAGATGTATTCTTAACATACTGAAACGACTGCCATTATTGGTATCAAACCAATAACGATTCATACAAGCTAAATCCTCTAATCGATAATTAGGCCAAAGAAAGAGCTTTAATTTCATTAATTGATTTTTCTCTCTATCAAAATGGTTACTGTCATGCGAAACTTGGCTGCTGTCTTTTACGTCCTTTGCATTCCAAAATACTTGATTTCTATCTTCACCATTTCTATTCTTTGAATTAAAACAACTTAGAATTTTCAACTTTCTACGACGTCTAAACGAGAAAATATTTTCAGGAACAAGCAAATCCAAATGATTTTTGTCTCTATTTTCAGTTATTCTTTGGTGTGATGAAATAGTTTCATCAAAATTCTTCTTAGAAACATATCTTTGTTCTTGATATTTTTGATTAGTTTGGTGCTTACTCTTATGAACCAATGAAATACCTATGGTTTGATACATAATAAATTGTGCATCGTTTTTTCCAAACAGACGAATGGGTTCTATAATCAATATTCCCTTTTTCATCAATTGGTTAAGAGTTAAATTCTTCTCAATCAGCATTATATCCAAACTCATTTCTCTATTTTGAATCGAGGGTATAGTAATTTGGGTTGGATCTATCAGTCTAAGCAGGAGACAATATACCTTGACATTATTGATCAGTCTTTGATTCAAAGTATCGTCCCATCTCAATTGAAAAAGCAAATAACGTTTCAGGAAGAAATCCAGTTCTGCTCTCGCGCTGCTTTTGTATTGTTTTTTCTTTTTCCCCTTTTTCATGTCTGATCTTGCATAATTTTCTTCACTATCTTTTTGTTGTGAGAGAACGGATCCAAGATTTCCTGGACTTGTGGGTTCTTTTTCTCCTTGATTTCGATGCTTTTTATTCGATGGTATCAAAAAACTTCCTTTTTGCTTTTGATTTATTTTTTTATTTTCACTACTATTTTCATTTTTATTCAAATTTGAAAGAAGTAATTTGCTTGGTATAAACCAAGGTTTGCTTTTATATGCTTTATAAAGTAACACAAATTCTGGGAAGAACCAAGGTTCCAAATTCGCTATGCGACACTTTAGCATTTTTTCATTCATTCCCATCCAATCAAAAAATACTTTGTCGGAGTTTGGTGGATTGATTTCTGGAATCATAAGGTAAAAAAGATCTTTTTTAGGAATTATTTGAGTATTTTGATTCCCATTGCTGACCCAGGCCTCAATATCGCCTTTTTGTTTAAGATCAAAATTGAGAATGTTCCAATCAAAATATTTTCTATCGACCGTTTTTTCCATATATAGAATATGGACCTTTCCTAGATAATTATCGATAGGGATGTTCCTCAGTATATTTTCTTTATGCGTGTTATAAGAAATCTCTTGCTTCTTACGTTCTTGAAACGGAGATCTATAAAAAAAGTATTCCGTTTTATTTTCATAATTAAGAAATTTATATGATAAAAGATCATATTTATAGTATTTTTGCAAATTCTCTTTTCTTTTTTGATTAGATAATGAATATACTTCAATTTGTTTTTGTTTTTTGAAATCAATTAATTGGTCTTTTTCATATGAATGCCTTTTGCTAAAATTTTCCTTTTTACGCTGATGAACTGTATTGCGCCATTTTTCTGGTATTAATCTATACCATCTGCTCTGAGATAAATTGTATTGATAATATCCTCTTAACCACTTTTTCCATTGATTCATTTCATAACTCGGAAGTTTCTTATCCCCTAATTTCGAATCAACCATTCCTTGTGTTTCAAAAGAATCCTTTATTTCAGGCGGGGGGATTCCTTGAGATTGAAGAACAGCTCTTAATTTATACGAGTTACTAACTTGGATTTGTGATAATTTGAAAAATACATATGCTTGTGACACGTAGGATAAGTCATAAAAAATAGGTGAATTTTTTTGACTATTACTAATATTATCAAGTGACTTTTTTATAGTCGAAATAAATGGAATTAGATTTTTCTTAATTTTATTAATTCTTTCTTGTTTTCTTTCATTATTGTAAAGGGATTTATCAATAATTTTTTTTGTTGATTCAAGAAAAAGTTCTGTATTCATTCTGGGAATATTAATGATACATAAAAATATATCTGTGTAGATTCTTTCAATGAAAAATTTCAAAAAAAGAGGTAATTTAGAGATTAATTGAGCATTTCTTTTTTTGAATATTTGCCATTTTTCGAATCTTTTAGCATTATAACTTGTTTTTTTAAGACTAATATTATTTATTCTTGGAGTTGCTTTTTTTTGCTCTTTTATAATTCTTTCTATTTGATTTCGAATTGTACTTGTTCTAGTAGTCAAATCCTTGATTTTTTTTTCTGTTAATGAAGAATTTGTCCAATTCGTAGATGCAATTTTACTAAACGATTTGTGAATTAGCTGATTGCTTATTATAGAATCTTTTTCTTCTTTAATTTCACTTGATTCATATACTTCTCTTCCTGTTAATCGAAATAACAGAATTTTGGAAAGTTCTTTTATTATTTTTTTTATAAAAATAACACTTTCGATAACCCATTCTTTTGTTTCTTTTAAAACTTTTCGAAGTAATTTTATTTTTCTTTTAAAAACTATTAGAACTCGAGAAGACTTCTTTTTAAATTTTCCAATTTTTTTTTCAATTTCCTTAAAAATGGGTTTCAAAAAGGAAGGTCCTTTTCGGGGCGAACCAAAAGGAAGTTCAGTTTCCATTCCCCAAACTGTTAAAAAACAAAAATCATCTTTTTCTTTTTTCTTTTTCATTAAACCTTTCTTAAATGATCGTAGTTTCGATTTGTGCCAAGGTTTCAGACGGAAAGGAAATAAGATTTTTATCTGAATACCGTCTGTCAACCAATTTTTCGGAAATTCTGTTTCAGATAATGGAACACCATTATAGGTACATTTAACATGCATCTCTCTATTCCATTCCTGTAAATCCTCAAACCATTCGGGAAATTGAAATAGGAACATGCGTCCACTATTTTTTGCAATTAGCAATGAAGGTAATACAATATATTTTCTAAAAATAGATTGAGTTAGTAACATGCAACCTCTTATTACTTGTGTAACTGGAATGGTATCCCAGGCCTCTGCTATCTGTATTCGCTCTTTCTCCGTTCTTTCCTTCGTCTCTTTTTC